AAAGTTGCATTTGTAAAAAATTCATACCAATCTACAGACTTGTTTGAATTTTGGTGTAAAAGGTCTATTGACGGACTTAACAATTTGGATAATATATCCAAATCTATTCCTTCTTGGTTAAAGGAAATTCCTATGGCTCCGACGAAGAAAGTAAATAGTACTAAGACAAGCATAGAAAATAACATAGTATTGTCAGATTCATGAGGATAAAAACAAGGAAACTTTTTAGTACCAAAATAGGTACTATGAATGAAAAGACGTGTTATGCTTTTCACATTTCGATTAATTTTAGATAAATATGCCCTTTTGCGAAACAATGAAGTCCTTTCATTATTATTCATTGTTAATAAAGATAATAAATGAATTTTATTTTTTAATTTTTTTTTTCCTTCTTTACCCCATAAAGATATTGAATAGAATGAACTATTTTTCTTTCCATTGAAATTTTGAAAATGAACATTGAAATATCCTTCAAAAACAAGTAAATAGATCCGAAACATATAAAATGCGGTTAATCCTGCTGTTGAACAAGCTATTATTGCAAAAATTGGTGAGTATAACCAACTATCATTAAGAATCTCATCCTTGGACCAAAAACAGGCGAAAGGCGGAATACCACAAAGAGAAAGCGTACCTATTAAAAAGGCAGTTTTTGTAATTGGCACATGTTTTGTTAAACCACCCATAAGAAGCATATTTTGACTTTTATTTGGAGAATACCCAACAATAGCTTCCATTGAATGAATAATGGATCCGGACCCTAAAAACAACAATGCTTTTGAATAAGCATGAGTAATCAAATGAAATAACGCAATTCGATAAGAGCCCATACCTAAAGCTAACATCATATAACCCAATTGAGACATGGTAGAATAGGCCAAATTTTTCTTAATATCTTTTTGAGCAATTGCTAAAGTGGCCCCTAATACTACTGTTATTATACCTATGAAAGCTATTCCGTTCATTATAGAAGGTATGGCTATGAAAAAGGGAAGAAGTCGAGCTACAAGGAAAATTCCTGCTGCTACCATGGTGGCAGCATGTATAAGAGCAGAAATAGGGGTGGGACCTTCCATAGCATCTGGTAACCATACATGAAGGGGGAATTGGGCAGATTTTGCAACCGAGCCACAAAATAACAAGAGGGCACACAAAGTAATAAAAAAAATATTAACCTCATTTTGATCAATCAAGTTGTTGATTATTTGGAATAAATCCCGAAATTCCAAACTACCTGTAATCCAATAAAGACCCAAAATTCCTAATAATAAACCAAAATCGCCTACACGATTAGTTACAAACGCTTTTTGACAAGCATTTGCCGCAATAGGACGTGTGAACCAAAAACCTATTAATAGATAAGAACACATTCCAACCAATTCCCAAAAAATGTAAACTTGTATCAAATTCGAACTAGTAACTAATCCTAACATTGAAGTATTAAAAAAACTCAAATAAGCAAAAAATCTCAAATACCCTTGATCATGAGACATATAATTATCACTATAAATAAGAACCAGAATGCCAACAGTAGTAATTAATATTGACATAATAGAGGTAAGTGAATCGATCAAGTAACCAAACTCTAAAGAAAGATCGGTATTTATAGTCCAAGACCATACATATTGATAGATAGAACTGTTCTTGATTTGATGAATAGATAGATCTACAGAAAAAATCATAACTATAATTAACAAAAAAATACTAGGAAAAGCCCACATACGGCGAAGATTTTTTGTTGCCGTAGGAAAAAGTAGAAGTCCTACTCCTATTAATATAGGAACGGGAAGTGGGGTGAAGGGTATGATCCATGAAGATTGATGTGTATATTCCATAGAAAAAAAAAAGAATAAAAAAAAGATTTGTTTGGATTATTAATGAATTTTGTTTATTATTCGCCCGTTTTGTTTTATGTCTTTTGTAAAAGGTTCGGTTAATAAAAAAGTGGGTATATATATATATATATAAATAGAATTTTGTATTATTAATTGTTCTGAATCTTTGCACAACACTTCGAATATTGCAAAATACAAAGTAAAAATAAGCCAATAAGCAAATTCCTAGTAAAATAGAAATTGCTATATTAATTAATAATTCAATAAAAATTTTTAAATATTCAAATATAATTATTAATAATTAATAAAACCGAAATTTGTAAAATAAAAATTCAAAATTTTCATTGATTTGACAATTATAGAAACAATTTTATCCATAGAAGTGAGGAGAAAAAGTTATCCAAATTCTCCCAAACAAATAAATAATTATACCAATTATACCAAAACTAAGAACATTCGTTTATTTTTATATAAATCATCAAAAACAAATCATCTGAGATGATTTAAAATTATTTTTTTATTATTCAGAAATATTCGTTCAAATAATCAACTAATTGATTATGTTACCTTATAATATAATAAAAGGTATCTATGTTTGGAAAATTTTTGGGAATGAGATAAAGGGTTATAGGTTATACTATTCAATGTTTTACTTTATTTTATATAGAAAACAATAAGGGGGTAGATTAAGGATAGATAAGAGGGATGGCTTTTAATAATAATTAATTAAGGAATTAAGGAACAATTCGTTTTCATTTACAGAAAAAATGTCTTTCACATCGAAGTATAGAAATGAAAAAAACTACCTGGTTGGATGGCAGTTCCAAAAAAGCGGACTTCTATATCAAAAAAACTCATTCGTAAGAATTTTTGGAAAAAGAGGGGATATTGGACAGCATTGAAAGCGTTTTCATTAGCGCAATCCATTTTTACGGGAAATTCTAAAAGTTTTTTTTGTAACAAATAGAAATATTGCAAAAAATATGAATAAGTTATATTCAAAGAGTACTTTTTAATACTATACTAATATAGTACTAAATTTAGAATATTGAATATATATTCAATATTCTAAATTTAGTATCTAAAGTTTCAAATTAATTATTATTCTATTTTTTTATTTTTTATTAGAATTTTAATTATATTGTTTAGTAAACAGATATTGCACTTTAATAGATTCTTTGAATCTCGACGATGGACTAAAAATAGGTTATTATGAGTTTAAGTAAGCGGCCGCTATGGTGAAATTGGTAGACACGCTGCTCTTAGGAAGCAGTGCTAGAGCATCTCGGTTCGAGTCCGAGTAGCGGCATGGCATCCTATTTTTTCAAAGAATAAGTCTTATAATGAATTCAATTACTTATTTCTATTCCTAGTATTCCCACCTTTTTTTTTCATTAGATATATATGATATTTTCAACTTTAGAGCATATATTAACTCATATATCGTTTTCGGTCGTATCAATTGTAATTTCAATTCATTTGATAACCTTATTTGTCAACCAAATTGTAGGATTCTATGATTCGTCCAAAAAAGGCATGATAATAACTTTTTTGTGTATAACAGGATTATTAATTACTCGTTGGTTTTTTTCAGGCCATTTACCATTTAGTGATTTATATGAATCCTTAATCTTTCTTTCATGGGGTTTTTCGATTTTTTATATGGTTCCGCGTTTTAAAAAACAAAAAAACGATTTAAGTACAATAATTGCACCTAGTGTTATTTTTACCCAAGGCTTTGCTACTTCGGGTCTTTTAACCGAAATGCATCAATCTGTAATATTAGTACCCGCTTTACAATCCCATTGGTTAATGATGCACGTAAGTATGATGATCTTAGGCTATGCAGCTCTTTTATGTGGATCACTATTATCAGTAGCTATTTTAGTCATTACATTTCAAGAATTAATACCAATTTTGGGTAAAAGCAAAAGATTGAGTTTTTTATATGAATCATTTGATTATGCTGAAATCAAATACATAAATATGAATGAAAGAAACAATGTTTTACGAAAAACTTCTTTTTCATCTTATAGAAATTATTACAGGTATCAATTTATTCAACAATTGGATCGTTGGGGTTATCGTATTATTAGTCTAGGTTTTATCTTTTTAACGATCGGTATTCTTTCAGGAGCAGTATGGGCTAACGAGGCATGGGGATCTTATTGGAATTGGGATCCCAAGGAAACTTGGGCCTTTATTACTTGGACAATATTCGCGATTTATTTACATAGTAGAAAAAATAAAAAACTGGAAGGTTTAAATTCTTCAATAGTGGCCTCTATAGGCTTTCTTATAATTTGGATATGTTATTTTGGGGTCAATCTATTAGGAATAGGACTACATAATTATGGTTCGTTTACATCTAATTGAATTAAAATGAGTAAAGAATCTGACAAATATAGAAAGGAAAGCTTTTAAACTTGTCATAAATAAATCGTCGAGAACCCTTTGAATCAAGTAATGTAATGATTCAAGGGGTTCGCACAATCAAGAAAAATATTCTATTACAATTCACTTTTTTAGTGAATCCAACGGAAAAGATATTTTTTTCATTGTATATCTAATTTCTTTCTCTTTTTGATTTTTTTATTCCATTTTTCATGAAAACTATCTATCAAAAATGAGATAGAACAGCTTCAACCTTGTCAACCGAGAATGAGAAAATGAAATCTGGATAAATACCAATACCTATTATTGGTATAAGGATAGAAATCGAAATAAATAATTCTCTCGGTCCAGAATCAAAAAAATATGAGTTTGGCGTATTAAAAAACTTGTATCCATAGAACATCTGCCGTAAGATAGATAATGAATAAATAGGAGTTAATATCATTCCAATTGCTGTTACAAAAGTAATTAGTATTTTCATTATTAAAAAATATTTTTGGCTGGTAATTATTCCCCAAAAAACTATCAACTCTGCAAAAAAACCACTCATGCCCGGCAATGCAAGAGAGGCCATCGATAAGATAGTGAAAACCGTGAATATTTTTGGCATTGGCAGAGCCATTCCACCCATTTCGTCAAGATAAAGAAGACGTAGTCTATCATAACTAGTTCCTGACAAGAAAAAAAGCGCAGCGCCAATAAATCCATGAGATATTATTTGTAAAATGGCCCCGTTGAGCCCCGTATCGCTTATAGAACCAATTCCTATAATTAGGAAACCCATATGAGATACTGAGGAATAAGCTATTCTTTTTTTTAAATTACGTTGACCAAGAGATGCTGAAGCGGCATAGATTATTTGAATGGAACCTAATATCATTAACCAAGGGCAAAATATAGAATGAGCGTGGGAAAATAATTCCATATTAATTCGAACCAACCCATATGCTCCCATTTTTAATAAGATTCCGGCTAAAAGCATACAAGTGCTGTAATGGGCCTCTCCGTGTGTATCCGGTAACCATGTATGTAAGGGTATAATCGGTGATTTGACAGCAAACGCAATAAGAAATCCTATATATACGATTATTTCCAACGCCAAGGGATATGATTGATTATTTAATGTTTCAAAATTGAGTGTTGGTTCATTAGAACCGTATAAACCGATACCTAGAGTTGCCATTAATAAAAAAACAGAACTTCCCGCAGTATACAAAATAAATTTTGTAGCTGAATACAAACGTTTCTTTCCCCCCCACATGGCTAAAAGTAGATAAACGGGAATTAATTCCAATTCCCACATGATGAAGAAAAGTAAAATGTCTCGAGAAGAAAATGGTCCTATTTGACCGCTATACATTGCTAACATCAGGAAATAGAATAATTTGCATTCTCGAGTAATCGGCTGAGCCGCTAAAGTAGCTAAAGTGGTGATAAATCCCGTCAGTAAAATGGGTCCTATAGAGAGTCCATCTATTCCGAATCTCCAGTAAAAATCAAAAAAATTGATCCATTTATAACTCTCCGTCAGTTGAATTAGCGGATCATCCAATTGGAAATGATAACAAAACGCATAGGTTGTTAAAAGGAGATCTATCAAACAAATACAAACAGTATACCACCTAATTACCTTATTTCCTCTATGAGGAAATAAGAAAATTAAGGAACCGCCGGCTATTGGCAAAATTACAACTAATGTTAACCAAGGAAAATAATTCGTGATAAAAATAAGATACGCTTGCGCCAGAAAAGCCCGCACTCAAAATAGATTTTTTTTTCTATTTTGAGTGCGGGCTTTTGCCAGTAAAAAAAAATATTCGTGTGCTGTTTTGTGAAACGTATCAATAAGCTAGACCCATACTTCGAGTTGTTTCATGCCATAAATAAACTCTAACACTTAAGAAATCCGTCGGACAAGCGGATTCGCACCTTTTACAACCAACACAGTCTTCTGTTCTTGGGGCAGAAGCTATTTGCTTAGCTTTACATCCGTCCCAAGGTATCATTTCTAATACATCTGTAGGACAGGCTCGGACACATTGAGTACATCCTATACATGTATCATAAATTTTTACTGAATGTGACATTGGATCTATTATAATTTTTGAACTTCAAAAATAAAAATTTTCGATCTAGTAAACTCGTAAATAAATCATATATTTAGACACTAGATGAATCAATGATTTATCTGAATTTTGCTAATCAAAATCAACGTCTAGCTTAACTAAAAAAAAAAGAAGAAAAGAAGACCAAGATACTTTGATTTCTTATGTTGTTGCCAACATAATCATAAGTTGTTGTATAGCTTACATGCTAATTTGAATTGAGAAATATTACACTATTCTAAATTTAGAAAAATTTTACTTCTTTTTATGATTAATTATGATTAATACTATTTATTCAACAAATTCGATTGATTGATACGAATTGATTTTCTGTTACGCGAAATTGAGGAAACAATCGCCGGTCCGATAGCTGCTTCAGCGGCTGCAATAGCTATAACAAAAATTGAAAAAATATTTCCCTTTAATTGGCGATTATCAAAAAAATCAGAAAAGGTTACGAGATTCATATTTACTGCATTCAATATAAGTTCAAGACACATAAGGGCTCGAACCATATTTCGACTCGTGATTAATCCATAGATACCGATAGAAAATAGATAAGCACTCAAAACAAGTACATGTTCGAGCATCATTGACCAACTCCTTATCAATTTTGATTCATTTCAATAATAATAACAATTCAACGGATTCGATTGACTAAAGAAAGAATATAACCAGTCTGGGACAAAAAAATAGATTAGTAAAAAAAGGATTTTCTACATAAATACTCTTCCGCGTTCACATATAATTTGAGAGAAATAGAAATAAATAAAAAATAAATGTTATAAAATGGAAGAAATTTGAATCTGGATTTATATTGCTAGGTCTAAGGATTTCTCACTGGCGAGCTACGACAATTGCACCTATTAAAGCAGCTAAAAGAATTATTGAAATGAGTTCAAATGGAAGAAAAAAATCTGTTGATAAATGAATTCCAATTTGTTGACTAGTACTTATCAAATCTTGTTCTATAATCTGATTGGATCTTGTAGTCCAAATAATCCCGTACCATGATGTATCTGGAATAGTAGTTATTAGTGAAATAAAAATACTTGTACAAACCATCAAAGTCATTCCATCGCCAACGGTCCAAAGACGAAAATCTTGGTAATATTCTGAACCATTCATGAACATCACACCAAATATGATTAAAACATTTATAGCTCCCACGTAAATAAGTAACTGTGATGCAGCTACAAAATGGGAGTTTGATAAAATATACAATAAAGATATACAAACAAGAGTTAGTCCCAACGAAAAAGCAGAAAAGATTGGGTTGGTAAGTAATACTACTCCTAGACTTCCTAATATAAGACCCGATCCCAGAAATACTAAAAGAAAATCATGTAGCGTTTTGGGCAAATCCATTCTATGTAAAAAAAAAGATAAATAAATCGAAATTTCATGACTTTATTGATATGACCGGGAAAAAAATTATATACGTTTTGCATTGAATAAAAAAAATTCTAAGGAGTTTGAATTGATACAGGTACAGTTATATGATCAATGTTACTCCAATCGCTATACGAAAGAGTAGTTTAAAACTATACTAAAACTAAAGTATTTTTTAATATTTTAAGTTTATATTTCTCTCTTTATTTATTATAGAATATATTTGTAATCTTATATCGAATAGAATATTTATTTTTATAATATTTGTTAATAATTTTTTTTCTAAATTGATATTATTTTATTCTATTTCTGGATATAGAATAATGTAATTTCTAGGACTTTTTTTTAGAATTTCATTATACAAAATATTATTTTATTTGAATTGTTCGAATTGTATAATCATCAATTACTGACATGGGTAAACGGCCTAAAGCAATTTGATTATAATTCAATTCATGACGATCATAAGCCGAAAGTTCATATTCTTCCGTCATTGATAAACAATTTGTTGGACAATACTCAATACAGTTACCACAAAAAATACAGATTCCGAAATCAATACTGTAATTTAGCAATCGTTTTTTTCGAATATTAGTTTCTAGTTTCCAATCCACAACGGGTAAATCTATAGGACATACACGAACACATACTTCACAAGCAATGCATTTATCAAATTCGAAATGGATTCGACCCCGGAAACGTTCCGATGTTATTAATTTTTCATAAGGGTATTGAATAGTTACCGGTAAACGATTTGCGTGAGATAAGGTAATCATGAAACTTTGACCAATGTATCTTGCAGCTCGAACTGTTTGTTGACTATAATTCATGAACCCAGTTACCATAAGGAACATATCGTGAATATCTATGAATATTTTTTTTTTGTTTTATTTCTTTCTCTTGTTTGAGACAAGTTTAAAATATTAAATTTAAAATAAATATATATAATAATATATAATCAATCTTTTAGAGTGAAAACAGTTGAGACGAAGTTGTTAATAATAGATTACCAAGAGAAATAGGTAAAAGAAACTTCCAGCCAAGATTTAATAATTGATCCATTCTTAGCCTAGGCAAAGTCCATCTTGTTATGATAGAAACGAATAAGAACAAATAAGTTTTAGCTAGTGTAATAAAGATACCAATTGTAGTTCCAAAAACTCCATATTCTTTATTTATTTCAAAAAACTCAAAAAGGGATATGTACGGAATAGAGATATTCGAACCACCCAAGTAAAGAACTGTTACAAATAATGAAGAAATTAACAGGTTTAAATAGGAAGCAACATAAAATAAACCAAATTTTATACCCGAATATTCTGTTTGATAACCCGCTACTAATTCTTCTTCCGCTTCTGGCAAATCAAAGGGTAATCTTTCACATTCTGCTAGGGAAGAAATTAGAAAAACGACGAAACCCATAGGTTGACGCCACAAATTCCATCCCCAAAACCCATATTTTGATTGTGCATCAACTATATCAACTGTACTTAAACTGTTCGATAATCCTAGTCGGTGATAACATTACTGTTTCCATCTCTATTACAGAACCGTACGTGAGATTTTCACCTCATACGGCTCCTGGAAAGCCTAAAATAAATCTAAGGACCAAGCCGATTATTTATCTCCTATTCTATTCTTTAAGATAGATAAGATTCTTATCTATCGGATGGTTCTGAATTAGACTAATTCAATTCTGTCTGTTCTAAATAAATAATTTATATTTATAAAAAAAAAAAGAACAATCTATTTTAATAAAATATAAAAAAAGTACTTCTGAATCGATCTTATCCCTTAAAAATCAAAAATTTCATTTGTTGAGTAATAACTAAATATTTTAATAAAATACTCTTATCGAATTATCAATAACCTCTATCATTTTCAATTACGAAAAAGAATTACACATTAATTTCTGAATTATGACATGAATCCTATCTACCTGAATAGATATAGATAAGAAATCATAACCGAGAAAGCGATCGCTCTCTCGGTTATGATTTCTTATCTTTTTTTTTACGTTCCTATTCTTCTTTTTTTGTGCAAGTAAAAAAAAGGGACTTTAAAAATTATTAAAGGATTATTTCGTTCCCAATAGTTATTTATTTAATCAGTGGATGGGGCCATACTCTGGATCGGAGTTGTGGGGAGTACTGCTTTATTTGTTTCTACCAACTTAAAGCCCCAATTAATATTCTTTTTCTATTTTGTGTAAATAATCTTTATGGATAATTTACAAAATTTGCATTACGAATCCTTTGTGTATTTTAGTGTTTCTAACCATCCACTTATTTTTTTTTAACCCACTTATTTCTGTTAATCTATTTATGAAAATTCCTACAAAAAGTAGCTAAAAACTCAATAAGGGTGGTCCTTCTTTTGAACCCGCTTTCAAGACAAGGGTGCTTATTGTCCAATCTTGGGGTAAATGGTATCTTCTGTTTATAATTTTATTTCACTTAATTCTTATACATAGAAAATGAGACTCAATATTTTTACTGCAATTTCAAATAATTCATTATACTATATCTATTAACTATAAGTAATATAGTATTGAATATAATATTTATAAATTATATTCAATAGAATAGAAAGAAGCTGTTTTATTTCACTCATATAACTATCTGATTTCGTTCTTCAATCTGAATTGTGAAAAAGAAAATAAAGATAATCAGGATATCTATTCAATTGATTCAACCCCTTCCTTTCCCATAAAGGACTATAAAGAGAAGAGGGGCGCAGCACAATAGCAGTGAAAAGCTTCTCTTTCAACGAATCGCACGTAGAGATATTGATAATACACATAAAGTTAATGGTATTTCATAACTAATTGATTGAGCAGCAGCTCGCAGACCACCCAAAAAAGAATATTTATTATTTGAACCATATCCTGACATAAGAAGTCCAATGGGAGCAATACTCGAAATAGCAATCCATAAAAAAACACCGATATTCAAATCAGATAAAACAAAATTATAGCTAAAAGGAATTACTAAATAGGTTATTAGAATTGAGATAACTGATATGGATGGTCCGATACTGAATAAACGAATATCCCCTCTAGATGGAATAAGATTCTCTTTGAAAAGTAGTTTTGTTCCGTCTGCTAGAGCTTGAAGAACGCCAAAAGGACCGGCGTATTCAGGTCCAATACGTTGTTGCATCCCCGCGGATATTTCTCTTTCTAACCATACAATTGCTAATACACTTATTGTGATTCCTAATACAATAATTAAAATAGGGGCGAGTACCCATAGAACTCCATAGACCTCTTTAAAAGATTCCAATCTGGAAAAAGAATTGATATCTTGGACTTCTGTTGTATCAATTATCATTTTAACGATCAACTTCTCCCATAATGATATCTATGCTACCTAGTATTGTCATAATATCAGCCAATTTCATTCTTTTAACTAATTGAGGAAGAATTTGCAAATTGATAAAACCCGGTGGACGAATTTTCCATCTCCAAGGAAAACCATTTTGATCTCCTATTAAAAAAATCCCCAATTCTCCTTTGGGGGCCTCAACTCTTACATAAAGTTCTTGTTTTGGCAATTCGAAAGTTGGAGACGGTTTTTTACCAATGAATCGATATTCAAAATCATTCCATTCTGGTTCTTTTTCTCTACCAAAACATCGGATTTCTAAATTTTCATAGGGGCCGCCGGGAATCCCCTCCAAAGCCTGTTGAATAATTTTTATGGATTCCATCATTTCACCAATTCTAACTAAATAACGAGCCAATGAATCTCCCTCTTTTTGCCATTGAACTTCCCAATCAAATTCTTCATAACACTCATAATTATCAACTTGACGTAGATCCCATTGTATTCCGGAAGCCCGAAGCATTGGTCCTGATAAACCCCAATTTATTACTTCCTCTCCACCAACAACACCCACCCCCTCAACCCTTTCCAAAAAAATAGGATTGCGCGTAATAAGTTTTTGATATTCAACAACCCTTGTGAAAAAATAATTGCAGAAATCAAAACATTTATCTATCCAACCGTGAGGTAGATCGGCCGCTACTCCTCCAATACGAAAAAAATTATGCATCATTCTCATACCTGTCGCAGCTTCGAATAGATCATATATGAATTCCCTTTCTCTAAAAATATAGAAGAAAGGAGTTTGTGCACCAATATCTGCCATAAAAGGTCCCAACCATAGTAGGTGAGAAGCTATACGACTCAACTCTAACATAATTACTCGGATATAGCTGGCTCTTTTAGGCACTTGAATATTTCCTAACTGTTCCGGTCCATTTACGGTTATTGCTTCTGTGAACATAGTGGCTAAATAATCCCAACGTGTTACATAAGGCAGATATTGTATAATTGTTCGATTTTCCGCAATTTTTTCCATTCCTCTGTGTAAATAACCCAATATTGGTTCACAATCAATAACATCTTCACCATCCAGAGTAACAATAAGTCGAAGAACACCATGCATTGATGGATGGTGAGGCCCCATATTTACTATCATGAGGTCTTTTCTTGTAGCTGGGACATTCATAGGTTTTTCCTCGATTCACATTCTTCCGTGAATCGCTTAAAAGAAAAAAAGTTCATCAAAATTCAAGATCTAAGAAATCGAATAATTGAAAATAACTCTTGAAATTAACGAATTTTTGACTCTCGAATATCCAACAGATTTATTAATTTTTTATAACGTATTTTATTTTTCTTTGACAAATAAGAAAGTAATCGTTGCCGTTTCCCGAGAATTTTACGTAATCCTCTTTGAGATAAATAATCTTTTCGGTGCAATTCAAAATGTGAAGTAAGTCTTCGTATCTTGTTGGTGAAATTAAATACTTGAAATTCAACCGATCCGGGGTTTTCTTCTTTTTTTTCTTGTGAAATAACCGGTATAAATGATTTTTTTACCATCTTTGGTACCATAAAAAATAAAATGATGAAAGCTTTCCTATCCTCCTCCCCTTATATATATATATATTTAATTGATCAGTAATAGTAATGACACTAGTTTTTAATTTTGTAAAGAAAAAATATTAATTTTTGGAAAATTCATTCTTTTTTTTATCAAATTGATTATTATTAATTAATCCAAATTTATTGATTCAACAAGTAAAATATTCTATCATATACTTCAAAAATAAGACGCTTTTCGTGATTCATTTTTCGATCTAATGAATACATCACATCATTGAATTAGTATCAATGCCACGATACGTGTGAGCTTTTATATATAAATATCTTTTTCCTCGCATAACAGATATGTTATTGCAAATAGAACACAAATGTGAATTACCGCATTTTCAACCGTGGATACATATGTATCCTTACTATACTGAAACGGCTTCCATTATAGGTATCAAACCAATAGCGATTTATACAAGCTAAATCTTCTAATCGATAATTCGGCCAAAGAATTAATTTTAAATTCATTAGTATTTTTTTTTCTTTATCAAGATCTTTATTTTTAGCAAAAACTTGACAGCAATTATTTATTTTATTTTCATTGTCAAATATTGTCTTTCTAGGCATACTATTTATACTCCTAGGATTGAAACAAATTAGAATTCTCAATTCTCTACGACGTCTAGCCGATAAAATATTTTCAATAACAACTAAAGCATAATGTTTTTTTTCTTTATTTTGTGTTATCCTTTGATCTCTTTTTGGGGGAATGTTTTTATAAAAAATTTGCTTATCAAGATCACTTTTTTCTGGGTTTCGTTGATTAATTTGGCGTTTACTCTTATGAATTAATAGGAGGCGCGCGGTTTCATACATAAAAAATTGTTCATTGTTTTTTCTAGACAGGCGGACTGGTTCGATAATAAAAATTCCTTTTTCTATAAATTCTTTTTTTTTTCTGAATCCCGTAAGAGTGGAATCCTTCTCATTTTGAATCATCATAATGTCTAGACTTAGTTCTCCCCTTTGAATAGAGGATATAGCTATTTGTTTTATATTTTTCAATCTAATCAGTAGACAATATACTTTGACATTATTTATTACTCTTTTATTTAAGGAACCCTTCCAGTTCAAATGAAAATTCAAATACTTTCTTAGTAATAAATTAACTTCTGCCTCTATCTTATTCTTGTATTTCTTTTTATTTTTATCCTTACCACCTTTTTTACTGTCCGATTCTCCATAATCTTCTTCAATATCTTTTTCTTGGTTTGAGAGAGATGGTTTATTAAGATCTACTCTACTTGTGTATTCTTTTTTTGCTCGATTTGGCGTCTCTAACTCGACTTCAAGAATTTTTTTCTTTTTCCATGGTTTAAAAATATCTATTCTTCTTTTCTTTTCAATAATGTTTTTAATTTTATTAAAATTTTGATTTACAGAAAAATGTAAAAAAAGGAATTTGATTGGTATGATCCACGGTTTATTCCTATATGCATCATAAAATCTCAGGAATTTAAAAAAAAACGAAAATTGAAGATTCGATATAGAATTATTTTGTATTTTTACATCCATTACCACCCAATCAAAATACTTTCTATCCCGATTTTGTTCGATATAACGAATAGCATCTTCTGCTATATAATTTTTGATAGAGATATCGTCCATTCTATCAAAGAATTCCTTTTTTTGCGTGTTGTAATCATAAGAAATTGCTCGCTTTTTGTTTGCTTGGAATGGCGATCTATATCCATAAATAGATAATTCTTTCTTCTCTGCATAATTAATAAATTTATATAACAAAAGATCATATCTAGATTGTTTTTTTATTTTTTTTTGTATTAATAAGTTTACTAAAAAGTCTACTTGTTGTTTTTTGTTTTTGGAAACAATTAATTGGGTTTTTTTATATGAATCACATTTGGTTAAATCTTTATTTTGATCCAAACGGTGTTTATTTATTCTATTTTTCAGGTTTTTTTGTACTAATCGAGACCATCTATTCTGAGATAAATCATATTGATAATGAACCTTTAACCAATTTGTCCATTGATTCTTTAAAGAAACGGGAGAGTTCTTATGTCTTAATTTGGAATGAATTATTCCTTGTATTCCAAAAAAATAATCTTTTATTTCATCCTTAATAAAAAACGATCTCCCGTCATAGTCAAAAACATATTTGAATTTATACTTATATACGTTAAGAACTTGGATTTGGGATATTTTAAAAAATACATATGCCTGGGACAAAGCGGATACCTCATAAGAATTCGCCGCTGAATTTGTATTTTTAGTATTAGAAGATTTGTTTATAATCGAAATAAAATGAATTATACTTTGATTTGTTTTATCAATTATTTCCTCATTTGTTTTTTTATTGTAAATGGATTGATTTATAATTTTTTTTGTTGATTCAAGAAAAAATTGTACATTGATCCTAGGAACACTAACGATACAAAGAAATATATCAGTGTATACCTTTTTCATAAAATTCAGTAAAAATTTAAAAAAGGAATACAATTTATGGGTTAATTGAACATTTCTTCTTTGTAATATTTGCAAAATCTTTTTTTCTAATTCTAATCCTTTAGTATTAGAACTTGTTTTCTTAGAATTACTATTTATCTCTGAAATTAGAAACCCACCCTTATTTTCTTTTGTCATCCTTTCTATTTTCTTTATGATTTTCTTTGTCTTAGCATTTATGGCCTTTATTTTTTTTTCTGTCAATGAACAATTTGTCTTATTAATAGCTTGAATTAGAATGGTTGATTCATAAATTATTGGATTATTCTTAGTGATTGGGAAATTTTTTTTGTTTTGATTCAATTCATCTATTTTTTTGAACCTAAATAGAAATAAATAATTGTAGAGTTTTTTTATTTTTTTGTTTAGGAATAGAACTTTTTTAAGAATACTTTGGATGATCCGTTTTGATGTTTCTTTTAAGGTGGTTATAAAGTTTTTTGTTCTTTCATTGACAATTTTTAGAATTAGAAAAAAATTATTTTTCAATTTTTTCATTTTTTTTTTGAGTTCTTTTAAAATGGGATCAAAAAATGAAAATCGATTTCGGGGATAACCAGAAAAGGGCAATTCAACTTCCATTCCAAAAATTGTTAAAAAGCAAAAGTTCTTTTTTTTTACTTTTTTATTTTTCAGGGGATCTTTTTTCTTTTCAGTAAATCGTAATTTAGATCTGTGCCAAGGTTTCAGACGAAAGGGAAATAAGATCTTTATCTGAATACCGTCTGTTAGCCATTTTTTTGGAAATTCTGTTTCGGATAATTGAACCCCATTATAGGTGCATTTAATATACATTTCTCTCTGCCAATCCCTAAAATCTTCTGACCATTCGGGAAATTGAAATAATAGTATACGAACGATATTTTTTGTTATTATCAATGAAGGTAATAGAATATATTTTCTAAGAATCGATTGGGTTATTAATAAACAACCTCTAATTACTTGAGCAAATATAATGCTATCCCAAGCTTCTCCTATTTCTATACGTCTTTTTTCCTCTTTTTCGTTTTTTTTTATTTTTTCCTCTTCTTTTTTCTGACTTTCTTTTGCTTTTTCGTCCGTATAATCCGAGTTTTTTAATTCTTTCTTTTTTCTTATCCAATTTTTGAACATAAAAAAGATTTTACTTGAATCTAAAATATCAAAACAAAAGAAGGAGGTTTTTTCCATTTTTTCCAAAAAAAGAGGGGAATCCACACTTCTTTGAAAGAGTTTACAAGTAACTGTTTTACGTCTTTGAGCGCGTATAGATCCTTTTATTATGTCTCGCCGAAAATCTGGTTGCTGTGAATAACGTATTAAAGCCAATTCTTTTTTTTTTTCAGTATTATCGGTGTCTGTAGTCTCATCATAATTATCGTCATTTTGTGAGTTTTTGGTCAAAAGTACTACACGTTTAGCTTTTCTGGAACGAATTTGATGATATTCTACTTTTTTTTTTCCCTCCAGTTGTTCCAACTCGTCGATTAGGTTGTATGACCATCGGGGAAGTTTTTTCACGATTTCGTTTATTCCAATACATTTTTGGAGATTTACAATTTTATTATCATTCAGATCAGGTCGAATTGTGTCAAATAAGAATTTTTTTTTTTTTGAAGACATTTTTCCTTTATTATCTTTGGGAAATAAATAAAGTCCTTCAAAATTCAAACTTGATACAGATTTCCTTGAAAATTTAGTGATTAAGTTAAAAAAAAAATTAATGTCAGTTAATAATGATTTTCTATCAAATATATTTTTTTTCTGTTCAAATTTTGGATAATTATTAGTATTAGAAAAAAGGATACCATGAATCTTATTTATAAAAAGAGAATTTTTTTTGTAAGTTTCTTTTTGAATTGGGGGTGAAAACCATTTTTGGATTTGTCCACGACAGGGTCCATTCAAAAAAGGATCATATTCTTTAGTTAAGTATTTTTGTTTTTTTTCATCATTACACAATCGAATTCGGTTTTCGAATATATCCACTGGTAAAGATTCCTTATCTAAAACTTCTACCCTATTTAAAAATTCATTGGTTAGTTTTTTTTTTTTTTCTTCATTAGTGGATCTCCAAGAATTAGACAATTCTTCGTAGGAGATTATATCTCTTGTGAAGAGAGAAATTTTCATTTCCATCATTTTCTGAAAAGTCGACAAATTAGGTGGATATGTGAAAGATATTCGTTCTTTTCCATCACTTTGACATGTAAAAAAAAAAAATTGTGAAATTTCATTTCTTACAACATTTTCAAATCGATCATTTTTTATATATCGCAATGGACGATTCCATCGATTATAATCGAAAAGAATAGTTACAAGAGGTTTTTGAAATCCGAAGATATCATTCTCTTCTTTAATTTTGTCCAAATTATTATTTTTTTTA